AGGAGGAACGTATTTACTAGTTATATCATCTGCAATCGCCTGAATCTCGAGACGCTCTTCGAACCAATCGTAGACTTTATTGAGATAGGTAAACCAAGGGGACTCCCCCTCTGAGAACCGTATATGAGAATTTCATCTCGTACAGCTCAAACAAAAAAACAGGTTAAAAGAGGTATGGAATAGAAAATTGGAAACTTCTTAATCTTTTGATTCCATTTTCGCTAAAAATACGAAAGAGTAAAAGTAAGAAAGCTCTTTTTTTTTGTTATAATTAGAATGTCAAAAAATCAAGTAGGCTCACTTGTCTTTCTGTTGATCGTTCCAGGCCTCTTGAATCTTCTATTTCCCTATTTTTTTCTTTCATCTGTTATTTTAATTTGTATGGAATGTAGCTTTACTTTTGTTTTCTTTATTATTGATAGGAATTTTCTTGTTAAGACCCTAGGAATCAATTGAAACCTTAAATTAATACTAGAACCACGATGATTCAATAAAACCTTCAAGCTAAGTCAAGGATTCCCTGAGTAAGAACCATTGGATCATGATTTATTCAACGAGTAGAATCGATATAATGACTAAAACTAGAAAGAAAAGTTTGTTCTTTGAGCAAAATCAAAGCAGAAACGGGAATTTGAAAGAAGAAAACTCTTTCAATTGAAAACTTTTTTCTTTTGAAAAATTTGAGGAATCCGGCCACGAGGTCTGAATATTAAGTATGAATCATAGTTCAAATACTTCGTGATATATTTCATATATTCCGTGCTCCAGATACTAGAATGAATATCCGACGGGGTAAAACCATCTCTATCAAGACGACAGACCCACTTTCTGTACTCTCAATAGGATCAATTATAACAAGTCACACACTCATATTCCGGAAATACAGAAACACAAAAATTTCGCGGTCGAACTACCAAAAAAGAATAAGCTAAAATAAAAAGCCGAGGCCTAAATGCATCGTTTTTTGTATTTTTATTTAAAAGCTAGGGTTCTTATAAATCTAATTAAATCTAATTCAGTGAAATTCCGTCCAGTAAAACGGAAGAATTATAAATCTCCAAAATAATAGATAGGAATACCGCAAATAGAGCCATTGCGACACCCATCAAAGGAGTAGTTCCCCATCCAGGAGCTACTTTACCATATTCCGAATTCAATGGTTTCAATAAAGCCCCTACAGACGTCCGTCTTGGACCAGATCTAGAACTACCCTCAACAGTTTGTGCAGCCATAAATCCTATTTTGTATTCATTGAGATCTGTTGACTTTGTATACCATTCCGTTGTAAATAAACAATCTTATCATAGATCCATTGTGGTCTTGAAATTATATAATAATGGAAACAGCAACCCTAGTCGCCATCTCTATATCTGGATTACTTGTAAGTTTTACTGGGTATGCCTTATATACTGCTTTTGGGCAACCCTCTCAACAACTAAGAGACCCGTTCGAAGAGCACGGGGACTAGTTGAAGTAATGAGCCTCCAAATGTTGGGAGGCTCATTACTTCAATTCAGATAATGAAAAATCATTTCATTTTTTAGTTGGAACTTTAGGCGGTTCGCGAAAAAAGATAGCGAAAAAAATGATCCCTAGAGTCGAGACTAAGAGGAATGTATAAACCAATGCTTCCATAAATGTGATCGCGGTTTACAATTATAGCTTCCATACCTGTTTATTGGGGATCATCTCCCCGATTAAAGAAAAAAAAATAAAAGAAAAGGCGAAAGGGCGGAGATTTAAATCCAGACTTTTTCAGTATCCTATGTAAAATCACAAAGAGAAAATAGAAGTGAGAAGCGAAAAATAACAGAGCAATGCTGCATCAGACTACTTGTCTTCTTGTAGTTGGATCTCCAAGTTTTTGGAATGCTCCAAATTCCACTTGAGCATCCAAATCTGGGTCAATACCAGCAAAAACATCTCTGAATAAGGTTCTAGCACCATGCCAAATGTGCCCGAAGAAGAAGAGCAGAGCAAAGGAAGCATGTCCAAAAGTAAACCAACCTCTTGGACTGCTACGAAAAACACCATCGGATTTCAAAGTAGCACGATCTAATTCAAAAATTTCACCCAATTGGGCACGTCTAGCATATTTTTTCACAGTCGCAGGATCACTATAACTCACTCCGTTCAGTTCGCCACCATAGAACTCAACGGTTACGCCTACTTGTTCGACACTATACTTCGATTCTGCCCTTCTAAAGGGAACATCGGCTCTAACAATTCCATCTCCGTCTACCAAAACAACTGGAAATGTTTCAAAAAAAGTAGGCATGCGACGTACAAAAAGTTCACGCCCTTCTTTATCTCTAAAGACAGGATGTCCTAACCACCCGACAGCTATTCCATCTCCGTTATCCATTGAACCCGCTCTGAATAATCCCCCTTTCGCTGGATTATTTCCGATGTAATCATAAAAAGTTAATTTTTCAGGAATTTTAGACCAAGCCTCTGATAAACTTTGATTTTCGGCTAGTCCAGCGCTAACTCTTCGATATATTTCTTGCTGAAAGTATCCCTGATCCCATTGATAACGGGTGGGACCAAATAATTCGATAGGAGTAGTTGCTGAACCATACCACATAGTTCCAGCAACAACAAAAGCTGCAAAAAAGACAGCAGCGATACTGCTGGAAAGAACGGTTTCAATATTGCCCATACGTAATCCTTTATATAGACGTTGGGGCGGGCGGACACTAAGATGGAATAAGCCTGCTAATATGCCCAATGTCCCTGCTGCAATATGATGAGAGGCTATTCCTCCTGGAACAAAGGGATCAAAACCTTCCACACCCCACGCGGGATTTACAGATTGTACCTTTCCAGTTAGTCCATATGGGTCGGACACCCATATTCCAGGACCATACAATCCTGTTACATGAAATGCGCCAAAGCCAAAGCAAGCCACTCCTGAGAGAAATAAATGAATTCCAAAGATCTTAGGCAAATCCAAAGAAGGTTTTCCTGTGCGTTCATCACCAAATATTTCTAGATCCCAATACACCCAATGCCAGATAGCTGCCAAGAAGCACAAGCCAGAGAACACAATATGCGCCCCGGCTACACCTTCGTAACTCCAAACCCCCGGATTCGTTATCGTCCCTCCTGTAATACTCCAACCGCCCCATGAATTGGTTATTCCTAAACGAGTCATGAAGGGTATAACGAACATACCTTGTCTCCACATTGGATCGAGAACAGGGTCGGAGGGATCAAAAACTGCTAATTCATATAGAGCCATTGAACCGGCCCAACCAGCAACCAGAGCTGTATGCATTATATGAACAGAAAGCAAACGACCGGGATCATTCAATACGACAGTATGAACACGATACCAAGGCAAACCCATGGTAATACCCCTTTATCAACAAAAAATAGACACTATGTAACTTTATTGCATTGAAAAAACTATGCTATGGACCCCCCTTTTTTTTTTCAGTGGATTATCTCGGAAAAAGGGTTACTATTTGTTCTATTCTTTTAGTAAAAATGGAACAATTTGGTTCATAGGAAAAAAGAGAAGCAGATCTATTCTATACTCGATAAGTACCAATACGCAATGGGGGTTTATTCCCTTTTCGAAGAGCGCATGCATCCATATTTAGTCATCATTCAAAGTACCTATTCGTAAAAATTTTCTTTGTTTTCCTTTATTTTATGAACTTATTCTATCTATGTAGAAAATATGACGATAAAGCTAATATTATTAAAATAATAAAACCATTATTACGTTTCCACATCAAAGTGAAATAGAGTACTTAATTCTTTTTTCTTTCAGTTTATGCCTATTGGTGTTCCAAAAGTTCCTTTTCGAACTCCCGGAGAGCGAAATCCAACTTGGATTGACATATAGTGCGCCCTGTCAGATATATTGGGTCATATGGGATTTCCCCATTCTCTCCCCCGATCGAGATATCCTCTCTTTCGCCCCCAAAAAAAGCGATTGAATCATCAAAAATTTGTAACGTGAAGTGCAATGAAATGGAATTAGATCCGTTTTGTGAAGAGGTATCCAGATTAATATTAGCAATTCAAATAATTTATGGTCGACTTGGCTGGACCAATAAAATTAAGTATCCAGGCTCCGTTTAGAAAAACCCAATTGGTAATATATCTATTATTAGGACTTATAGATATCATAAACAATCCTATTTAGAAAGAAATTATTAAATAGCGCTGATCCCAAACAGTTAATCAATCGAATAATAAATATAATGGATACGTCGAATATTTGGCGGAAGACATAAAAGAAATGAATTGCAAAATTGAGAAAAAATGAAAAAAAAAAAAACAAAGACGTGGTATTGGGGTCATTTGTCCTATATGTGCAAATCAAAATCGGGCAGATCCTTACTCGGAGTAGAGCAGAAACCTAAAAAAATGGAAGAAGCCCATTCAGGAACAAGAAAATGGTATCGTGATTTTTGGATTGGATCTCGATGAAAAAATACATCAATGAAAAGTTAGTGCGATAAAACTGTTTTTTATATTCTAATATTATATATTATAGGAAAACCGGCCAAACGCATCGTTCTTCAAAAATGAAAGAGAAGCCCCTTCCTTCATTAGAAGGAGTCCGCTATAAAAAAAGAAAGAGGGCTGGAAGCTACACATTGATTTTTTTTTCGCAAGTTTTAGTTTTGTTGAACCGTATGCATCAAAAGGTGCCCGTACGGCTCCTAAGGGATACAATTTTATCCGAATCAACCGACTTTATCGAGAAAGATTAATTTTTTTAGGCCAAGCGATTGATAGCAATGTTTCGAATCAACTTATTGGTCTTTTTGTATATCTCAGTTCGGAGAGTGATACCAAGGATCTGTATTTGCTTATAAACTCTCCCGGCGGATGGGTAATACCTGGAATAGCCATTTATGATACTATGCAATTTGTGCGACCAGATATACAGACAATATGCATGGGATTGGCCGCCTCAATGGGGTCTTTTATCCTGGTCGGAGGAGCAATTACCAAACGTCTAGCATTCCCTCACGCTTGGCGCCAATGGGTTTTTTATTTAAGAGAAAAAAGAAGACTATGCCTTCGCCATATGAATTATTAATATTAAGTAATATTAGCATGGCACTTCGAATTTGATATGCAAATTTTTTATTGTTTTTCAAAATATTAGATTATGTATCGAAAGAGTAGTATGAGATAAAGGAAGGGTATTTCCTATTTTATCTTACCTATCGTAGGTCGATTTCAGCGTCACAAACTTTTTTCACACCGGCAGGTTATTAACAACATTTATGTTATGAAAGAGTACGAAAATAAAAAAAAAAGAAACTTTGGGATTGCTGAATCACAGACAAAATAAATATATTAAAGCAACGGGGCCATCATAGTATTTTTGAACTCCTCCGAAAAAAAAAAGAAGGGTGGTAATTGGATCATTTACCGATCTGGGTATAATGGATCCCACATTTTCTCTTTCTTCGATGAAAGGTAAAAAAAATTCCATTGTGGAGCCGTATGCAATGTGAAAAAAATGCCCGTACGGTTTTCTATCTTTTTCTTATTTTATTCTTTATCTCTTCGCCTTGCCTCCTCGTGCGAGATACAGGAACCTTTGATTGTGTTATATTATATGATCAGGGTAATGATCCATCAACCTGCTGCCGGTTTTTATGAGGCACAAACGTCCGAACTTATCCTGGAAGCGGAAGAACTACTGAAACTGCGCGAAATCCTTACAAGGGTTTATGTACAAAGAACAGGCAAGCCCTTATGGGCTGTATCCGAAGACATGGAAAGGGATACTTTTATGTCAGCAACAGAAGCCCAAGCTCATGGAATTGTTGATTTTGTAGCGGTTGGATAAAAAATAGCAGTGATTTCGTGCAAATATATGATTTAAGATTTTATCTTCTTACTTCTTAATTACTTAATTAAAGGTTTAATATTCTATTAATATATTGAAATCGAATAAACTCATAATCATCCGGTTAGGATCAATCTAAACCAGCCCATAATGTATAATTCAGCATGCCAACTATTAAACAACTTATTAGAAACCCAAGACAGCCAATCAGAAACGTCACGAAATCCCCCGCTCTTGGGGGATGCCCTCAGCGTCGAGGAACATGTACGAGGGTGTATGTGCGACTCGTTTAAATCGTGGGCTGAGACAAAACAAAAGAAAAAACAATTTTTCCAGTATCAATGATCAGTACCGGTGAATCGGATAGAATGGAAGAACTCCATTCACTATCTAAAAAAGATGGATCTATCATATCTTTCTATTGTGTATGAAATTTATGGTTTCAATTGGTGCAAATTAAATCACCTGAATTTTCAATTTAAGATGAGAAAGAATTCCCCATTGGTAACAAATAGTTACCCATTAAGCGGGGGAAATCCTATTTAAAAAAGTAGAAATATTATGTTTAGAAGAACGGACTCACAAGGTCAGCTACCCACCCAATCTTCATAATTAAATACCGTTACTGTATAAGGTATATCTCATTATGAAAGACAAATTACTGGAAAATTCATGGGTAGAGCCAAAGAGTGGTAACTGTACAAGTTACCAATAAAATGAAGGAAAGGGCTCCGGTGTATAGAGAAGACCTCACCGTTTAAGAAGTAACCATAGAGACGATGGAACCCACAATTTCTTTAGCTATTTCTATTTTTATTTTTCCAATGCCTAGAAAAAAGGAAAAAAGCGTGGTAGGGAAGGTTATAGTAGCAAAAGCCATTGGAATTTTTATTTTATAAATTGGAAGAATCCGTTTTGTTATTAATAGACTAGGAAGGGGGAAAAGAATAACTGAAAGAAAGGAAATCAATTAGTTATTCATTAAAGTTTCATTTACTCAATGACCAGAATTAGACGAGGATATATAGCTCGGAGACGTAGAACAAAAATGCGTTTATTTGCATCAAGTTTTCGCGGAGCTCATTCAAGACTTACTCGAACAATTATTCAACAGAAAATAAGAGCTTTGGTTTCGGCGCATCGTGATAGAGATAGGAAAAAAAGGGATTTTCGTCGTTTGTGGATCACTCGAATAAATGCAGTAATTCGCGGGGCGGGGGCATCCTATATTTATAGTAGATTAATACACAATCTGTATAAGGGGCAGTTGCTTCTTAATCGTAAAATCCTTGCACAAATAGCTATATCAAATAGGAATTGTCTTTATATGATTTCCAACGAGATCATAAAATAAGGGGATTGGGAGGAATCCGCCAAACTCTTTGAAATGGAATTCTCTGGAGAATGAACTCCGGGAAGGTAGAGTAGAAATTAGTATGATAAAATCTGATAATATGATAAAGTCGTCAAAATGAGCGAACACGCCCGATAAAAAAAATTATTCCTCTTAAAATTATTCCTCTTACCCGATTCTTTTTTTTCTTACGACACGAATGATTCTCGGATTTTTTGAACAAAACGTCCATCTGTTTTTGAGTTCGGATTAGAATTTTGATTCAATTGAAAAGTAAGCCTATTTTTTTCTGTTCCTAAAACCAGGAGTTCTGGTGGTTGACTCCCTTCTTTCAAATTGTTTCTCATTATTAAGAAAAGGTAACGAAGATAAAATACGAGCTTGTTTTATAGCAATAGTAATTAATCGTTGTTCTTTTAAGGTTAATCTATTCACCCGTCTAGATAATATTTTTCCTTGTTCACTAATAAATCGACTAATTAAACTCATGTTTCTATAATCAATTCGATCCCCCGATTGGATCGGGGGCAAACGCCTACGAAAAGATCGCTTGGATTTAAGAAAGAGTCGCTTGGATTTATCCATAATTTGTTTATTCCTTATCCCTAAAATACTATTTCGATCAAATCAAAAAAAATTATAGAAGAAATTCATAGGATTGGGTTTGTCTATATTTATTTAGTTGTTTTTATTTCAATATATGAAATAATAGAAATATATATCGAAATTTTTTTCATGTTCCTTGAAAGGGTGACACCCAAGCACTCGGTTCGATCTATATCTATTTCTTTATCTCCCCATGAATTGTATGTTTGAAACAATACGGACAGAATTTTCTCAACTCCAATCGACTAGGTGTATTGTGTCGATTCTTTTGAGTAATATATCTGGAAATACCCGTTGATTCCTTATTAAGACCGTTTCGAACACAACCGGTACATTCCAAAATAACCCTTACTCGAACGTCTTTACCCTTGGCCATGAACCTCCTTTGGGTTTTTGATTCACCCAACGTTTCTATTTCCCGATCCGACGCAAATAAGAAGAAAGGAAAAGGGACGAAAAAATAGAAGTGGCTAACAACTCAAAATCAAATTATGAAATAAAGATTTTGTTGCAATTAATATAGTAAATAATAAGTAATACAACAATTTCGAAAGCGATTTCTAATCGCAGTACAGTATTTCATTTAAGTATCTTGTATTGCATGATACTCTTATTCTAGTCACATTTCCCTTTTGTTTTCTTTTAACTCTATTATTAATTTTATTCTTAATTTAATTGGAGCCTTAACCCGAATTTAACTGAGGTTGAATCCACTTTTTTCTTTCTCTTTACCCCCGTATTCAATCTATCTAATTCGAAAAAAAAAAAAGACGGGAAAGAGAGATTAGTCACAAATATTTGACTCTATCTCTAATCTTCTTCACCCCTTTCCATATCAATAACTAGAATGAAAAAAAAGGAAATGTCAACGCATCTGGGAAGAAACGATTGATTTCTATCAATAAACCTGCTAAAGACCCGAACCAGAGAGTACTTAGTACCGGTGCCACGGAAAGATATGTTTTAAAATCTCGCATTGAGAATCCTCCTTCTTTTTTTTATATTCCATATTGTAATACATTATGGTAAGAGATGTATATATATTTAAAGACCACTTGTATTTTTGTATTTGTGTGTGGAATCCCCAATTCAACTTGACATGCGCAATGATTCGGTAGAGAATATTTTCTTTTTCTTAAAGCAAAAAAACAGGTCCCTTTGCGCCTGAGAATTCCCGAGAAAAATATTAATTTATTATTATATGTTATATGATATGAGACCAAGAGGAAGAAATAGCAAGATACATTTTGCATAGAAAGGAAGGAAATGGAAATAAAATAAGGATGTGGAAAACAAGACCGGGATTTTCTACAATGATACTGTAGACCAGTTAAAAGGGATGTAGCGCAGCTTGGTAGCGCGTTTGTTTTGGGTACAAAATGTCACGGGTTCAAATCCTGTCATCCCTACCTATTATTGCTCCTCGAAGCAGTAACCTGAGATACATTTTAGAGCGATTCAATTTGGACATACATAATACATAATTTTCAATTTTATGATAGTATACATATGCAAGAAGTATTTATTGGGGTTGAAATTTTTTTTGGGGTTCTATACTATATAAAAAAAAGAATCCCCTTCTTTACAGTCTTTTCCGTTGTGGTAAGAAAGCGCTCTTAGTTCAGTTCGGTAGAACGTGGGTCTCCAAAACCCAATGTCGTAGGTTCAAATCCTACAGAGCGTGATTCTGCTCTTGTCTTGTTAGATCGAAAATTCCACTGAACTGAAATATGAAATACAGCAATCTGAATTTGACCTTTGACCCCCCAAAAAAAATGAAATTAAAGAAAGGAGGAGGTCAGTTAAAAAAAGAGATGTGAATTAATATTAATCAAAGGTCCAACTGATCACCACGCCTGTATTGTAAATATGCGGTTACGAATAATCCAGCCAAAGTAATAGGAATTAGACCTAAGACAATTCCAAATAGAAAAACTTCAATCATTTCAATTTAATTTATTTGAAAAGGGAAAAGGGGAGGTAATATCTATCCCGAAATATTACTATTAATTCGTATTGCTTAGGAATCTCAATTCCCAATAATTGGGAATTAACACGGTAAGGAACTACCAAATATATGGAATACCACAGAAGGATTTCTTTTTATGAATTATTCAATTATTCATTCAATTAATTTCAAATAAGTCCTATCTTACTCAGACCAATAAATAGAGCCGAGGTTAGAGTTAAAGCCGCTAGTAAAAAACCGAAAT